TTTTAACTTATTAGACTCAACTATTCATTTTTTGAAAGAGCTCCTCAAGAAACAGAAACAACGGATCTCTTCTCTCGCTACCAATTGATCTTCAATCAGACTTTTTCTTTCTATCAACTAATTAAATTAAGCTTATTGTTGCTTATTGTTTCTAAAATCGAATAAAAGAAATAAACCTCTTTAGAGATTCTTCTTTCTATTTTCTTTTTTGTCTGTTTTCTGTTTTTCTGTTTTATAGTTAGTTCTTTTCTTTCCGATCAATCGGAAATGTCGAAATAGATCTTTTCATTTTCATGGGTCAAAGAAATCAAAATACTTCGAATATTTTTCTATTTACTTTTTCTCTATCAAAAAAAGCGAATTTCCTATTTTTTACTTAATTTAAAATCCATATGATATTCAACAAACAATAAAAGAATAGGAAACTTGAAATGAAAGTTCCTTTCACACATGCATACTCCATCCCATTGTCGGAACAAAAATATGGGATGCATGGATTATAGAAATAGTCGGTGGTACATCAAGCCACACTCTACCGAAATTTGATTCGATAGATAAGATCGAAATTCATTCCGTTTTGGAATCAAAGAAAAGAAAGATATGGAAAATGTCTTTTTTCTTTTTGTTGTGATTTGAACTAAAAGCTTTCTCCTCTTTAGGAGGAAGAGACTAGCCAATTTATTCCTATGGAATAGCTAGGAAGACAAAGATTTAATCGGAAATATCGACAAATTCAGAGTTTAAAGAAATAAAAAAAGGTCAACTGTTCCAATTTAATCTCTATCCAATTTGAATATCAGAATAGCGGGTATAGCCATGATTCAATAGGTCAGGTCCACTTACTTTTTCATTTGTTGATTTCGAATCTTTCCATTTCAACGAATTTAATTCAAATAATACAAAATCGGATATAGTTGCTGATTCGGGAAACGACTTATCTTATCAGTATACTTATATTATCATTATAATATAATGAATATCAGTTCAACTTTATAACTACTATTACTATAATATAACTTATTATACTTGGAAAGTAGTTTCCTTTGTCCTTTTAAAATATCAACAAACAATATCGCTATTCCCCGCTCAAATCAAATAGAATGGAAATTTAGGAAAAACCCCAAAAACCCAAAAAGCCCCTTATCGGATTTGAACCGATGACTTACGCCTTACCATGGCGTTACTCTACCACTGAGTTAAAAGGGCCCTTTTAGCCAATTCTTGTCTGAGTCACTATCTATATACATAGAAATTCTATCTATGTACATCTATTACATATATATAATACTAAGTTATTATATACTATACAATAATAGACAGATAGCGGTTAGAGACTTGTTTCGAAATGGGGTCTATAATAGGTTAGTTACCTTAACCTCATTTTTTTTTCTAGTAGACAACTGAAAGGATTCTTTAATTTCATATTATATCGAGTTCTATAATTAATATTTACTAATTTTTTATTTTATAGAGAATGAATGATTCATTCATTAAATTGAAATGACAAAACAATTCTATAGAGTCATGTAAGACAGAAAGATCTTTTGAATCTAATTTTTCAATTATATTGACAATTTCAAAAAACTGTTCATACTATGAACATAGTAGGATGACAGTTGGGCACGTATGCCCCCATCGTCTAGCGGTTCAGGACATCTCTCTTTCAAGGAGAAAACGGGGATTCGACTTCCCCTGGGGGTAGGGTACTACAAAAGGAAGTTGATCATAGATTATCAATAAGCCTAAAATGGAATTGATTCTTCCTGGGTCGATGCCCGAGCGGTTAATGGGGACGGACTGTAAATTCGTTGGCAATATGTCTACGCTGGTTCAAATCCAGCTCGGCCCAATAATTCGCTCATCCATTATGAGATGAAGATATTTGTCCTCCCGAAACGGATGATACACGCAATTCTATACTCTATTTTTTTTGTTGCTCTATTTATTTGTTTCGGGAAATGGAAACTTACTAATCATAATATGAATCGAGATCATTATTATGATTAGTAAGTTTAATATGGAATAAGAATAGAAAAGTAGAAAAAAAAATCGATACTGTATACTTTAATTCCCTGGGATTGTAGTTCAATTGGTTAGAGCACCGCCCTGTCAAGGCGGAAGCTGCGGGTTCGAGCCCCGTCAGTCCCGATATGGATCCAATAATCAATAACTATATTAATTCATCTTTCCACCTTTTGGGAAAAGGACAACAAACAATAGAATTTCACTTTCAATAGGAATTTTTTTGATGATTCTTAGTTCTTTTTTCTTTCCCTTTTCTTTTTTTATTTCTTTCTCATCAAAAAAATCGGAAAGTTTTCATTACTTGAACTAGTAACTGATTTCTAGGTGAGATACGTTGATTAGTACTAGAACAGTTTTGATTGGTAAGATCCTATTTAGGATTCCAAGAGATACCATATTGGGTCTGGTTTTTCCATTTCTTTTCTTTTCTCGCGCCTATCTAATGCAAACAAATTCCATATGTTATGCTTTTCGGGAGTACATGCGCAAATGGAACTTGTTCCTTATACATAATCCCATTTTTTATTAAAATTCAAAATTCCCTTGACAAAATACTTTTCAAATTAATCCTATCTCTTTTTCTATCTCCCATTTTGTGCCATCGCAATAATTAATTTCAATTTGATGAAAGATTCTATATCATTTAAATTGCACGTTGACCTTGTGCTATATGCGCCCTAGTACTAGTAATAACGCCAAGCAAAAGGGGGAGAATATTAATAAAAGAAAGATCAAAAAAGGATCCTATCCTTTCCTTTTTCGAACTTTTGTAATGAAGAATCGTTTTTTCTTTCTTTTTTATTTATTAAAATAAATGAAAATAATAAATAAGAATTTTGTTTGTAATTTTATTAAAGTATTTTTGTTGAAAGTTCTATCAAAACAAGACTTGTCTTTTTCACATTTTGCTTATAAGAAAAAAAGGAAATCATTAAAAAAAAAAATAGAAAAAGAGATTTTGGAACTTAACTCCCTTTTTTCTTTTTTTCCTATTTTCCTTCCTTCTTGTTTTTGGGTTTTGTAACCGGTGGAAGTGGAAAAGTGAAACTTCATTAGATGATTGATTGAACAAGGAATACGGTAGGTTATGGAAAAAAAGAATGATAAATAAAAGACTTCTTGATTCGATTAGATGGCAAATTCGATTTTTCTTTTTTTGGATTCAGTTCAGTATAGTATGGATAAAAGATCTTCCTATGTTATACTATTCAATTCGCGACGGCGAATTGATATGATTGATATGATAACTCAGATATTGTTATTCATGATATGAATCGGATTCAATATCATCAAGATGGAATTCATCCCATTGAATTTACAGGTACAATTTTGATCATCTCTATGGGATTAAATCCCGAGTTAATGCGAAATAAAAATAAAAAACGATGAGATTATGGAAGTAAATATTCTCGCATTTATTGCTACTGCACTATTCATTCTAGTTCCTACTGCTTTTTTACTTATTATATATGTAAAAACGGTCAGCCAAAATGATTAATTTGAATAAAACTTGACTTCGTAGTTCTTTATCAATGATTGAAAATATAGAAAGAAAAAAGGATTCCAATTTCTTAACGGAAATGAGCAGGCTAGAATCAGCAATATTCTATGAGATTTGATAGTATGGGAGAAAGAAACATATGAATCTTTCTACCATACTATCGATTCGATTAGTATTTTTTTTTTGTTCGTGTAGGAAGTTGGACTAGAACCATAATAAAGATACAGACTTAGTTTAATATTGATCAATCCAGAATATGTATCTTCCTATATGTTATGTACATAGCGACCCCAATTCGATTTTTTTGCTACATATATTTGATCGATTTGGATTGATTCTGATCAATCCGAAAAAATCGAAAGGCAATTCTTACGTTTTTTGACAGCTCGAATTCTTCGATTTCGGATTCTTTCAAATAGAAATCCCAGTATTTGCCGAACGAATCAAAGAAAATATTAATATTAATAAAAAACCAATTTAGTAATTTTTTTTATCATTACCAACCCAAGAACTAAAAAAAGTGAATTAATTGACTGGTGGATAAATGCTCGAAAGAGTTCTATGGAATTATTGAAATATCTGTTTTATTGACATTTTTCATTTTTATTTTTAAAAACACTTTTCGGAGCGATCTATAAAAAAAATGATACAGTTTTATTCCTCAACTAAAAACTCAATTAATTTAGGTAAGTAGTATTTCTAGAGTCCACTTCTTCCCCATACTACAAGTGAAAGAGAAAATGTAAAGACTACCATTAAAGCAGCCCAAGCGAGACTTACAATATCCATGTGAATTATTGTCCCCTATTTCTAGGAATATGAAGGAATTATTCCATTATTGTTTACTAATAATAGTGAAATTCATGGTACAGAGTCAAAAAAATTCGGACTATTAATTTAATGAACCAATCCAATATCTGAGTATTCAGAGACTTTTTTGAGTTTGTATACAAACTTTATTCCGCCTTTCGTTTCCACGATTCCTAACTACTAATTACTTAAATATTACCTCCTGTCTGTAGAATTCAAGGCCCAGTCAGTAACCACTCCAATAGGAATGGAGAGGTCTCGGTATCCCTTCCACTCCTTATACTTACTCAAATCTTTCCTTGAATCCTAGACACAAGGATTTCGTTTTTGAAAACCCCCAGATACTTCGAATCAAGTATGTATTAAAAGACCTTTTTTCTCCTTATCTTCGGCTGGAGAAGAATCTAACGAGTTCTAGCAGTTAATAAGGGATTTCAACTCTTGTGTTAATTTGAATCAGGCGACACCCGGATTTGAACTGGGGAAAAAGGATTTGCAGTCCTCCGCCTTACCACTCGGCCATGCCGCCAAAACGATACAAAATAGACGAAAATATTACCTTTTTGTTTAGTGAATTTTTTTATTTATTGTACTTGCATTTTGAATCCCTTTTCCTTGATAGCCCTTCCACTACTTACTAAAAGTCAAATCTTTCCCTTTTTGT